GACTTGGTGATAAAAAAAGCATCCGTATCCGTGCTTTTTTTGATTTCTCAAAGAGTTCATAAAATGGACTTTCTAAGGACCCCCAATCACCAATCTTGGCATGAATTGATAAAGATCCAATAAGTCCAACATTGATTCCTTCAGACGTGTCAATGGGACAAATACGCCCATAGTGACTAGGATGGATATCTCGTATCCGAAAATTAGCAGTTCGCCCTGTTAATCCGCCAGGGCCCAAATAACTCAATTTTCTCCCATGAACGATTTGTGTCAATGGATTAGTTCGATCCAAAACTTGAGATAATGGGTGTAATCCGAAAAAGGATTCATAAGTAGTTGTTAACGGAGTTGAAGTTACCAAATTCTGAGGAGTAGGTATCAATTTATGCCTAATTGCTCCGGATATAGTTCCCTTAACTACATTTTCTAAACGAGCTAGAGCCAACCCGAGCTGGTCTTGTAAAAGATCCGCTACAGAGCGAATCCTTTTATTTTTCAAATGATTCATATCATCAAGTGTACCCATTCCAAATTTCATCCCAATCAAATGATCGGCAGCTGCTAATATATCTCGTGGTAACAAAAATATATTGTTCTGAGGTATATTAAGATTCAGTCTCCAATTAATATTTCGGCGACCAATCCTTCCTAATTCACACCTTTGGTGAAAGAATTTTTTTTGTAATTCCTTACATAAGGATTCAGAAAATATTGGATCCCCACCTACACAAGAAAATTGTTGATAAAACTCCAAAATAGCATTTTCTTTTGACCCAATTTTTTTTTTCTCCTTATCGGTCAAGAAAGATAAGAAAATTTCAGGGTAGCAAACATTCTCTAGAATTTCTCTTAGATTCGAACCCATAGCTGATGATAGAACTAGAATAGATATTTTCTGTTTCCTACTCACACGAGCCCATATTCTTGCTTTTTTATCAATCTCTAATTCTAACCTGCCTCCCCAATCTGATATTATGGTGCCGGTATAGACCGAAATCCCGTTATGATCCAACTCTGACTGGTAATAGATGCCAGGACTTTGCAATATTTGATTGATCACAATTCTGTATATTCCGTTTACTATAGAAGTTCCAAGGGAATTCATTAAAGGAATGTTTCCAATAAAAATTCTTTGTTCTTGCATATTCCTACTGTTTTTCCAAATTAATCCCGCGGATACATATAATTCAGAAGAATATGTAAGTGATTCATAGACAGCATCTCGTTCTTTTATCAGAGGTTCTACCAATTGATATGTTTCCACAAATAATTGAAATTCAATTTCGTGATCTATATCTTCAATTTTTGGAAATTTAGAAAGTTCTTCTATTAAACCCTGATCAATAAACCGATAAAACCCTTCAAATTGTATCTGATTAAATCCGGGTATTGTAGATGTTCCCTCTTTTCCATCCCCGAGCATCTTTTTTGAATTTCCCATTTATCCGTTTATTGAAAAAATCCCATCCCATCTCTCATTCTTCACCGAATCATATCCATAGAATTCGATCTAGCAATAATGGAATTTCTATTCTGTTTACTGAATCACATGAAATTTTATCCAACTCCAAGATATATGGAATGTATGAAATACGTATGAACGGAGACTAGATTCAATTGGAATTTTTTATAAGAAAGAGATCCAAATGGAACAGAATTGAGAAATACCACTGGAACTTCTGGAGTTTTGTAAAGACTAGAAAAAAAAAAAGTAATTTCATTTTCACCTATGATATTACATATTCCAATTCGATTGCATACCATAAAAAAATGTATTCATGACGAGCAGATAAACATATAATAAATAGAAAACTTTTTTTTTAACCACTTTACTTTTTCATGTATTTGTATTTCATTGTTCAAAAAAATATTTGCAGAAAAGAGATTGATTTTGACCTATTTTGAATAGAATAGTTAGAATATCATTGAATTGAAGTAGGTAAGAAAACTTGTGTTTTTTTATTTATTAATTTTTTTTATTATTAAAAAAAAAAAGAATGCACAGATATATATATATGTCTCTTTTTCTTCTTTTAGTGTGGTACAGTTCTATTTGGGACAGCACATGCTGTGCTCTATCAAAAATTAAATTTTCTCTTCAATGTATTCAATGAAAAATTGAAATATCAAAATTTATTGAGAATTACTCCTCAAAAGCATCCCGAGAGAGAAAAAATACCCCATTATAGAGCTATAGCTCTATAACACAACGTAACGTATGTTCTGATTCTGGGGTTTACATATACTCATGATTACTGTTATAATTGAAATTGAAGAAGATTTCTTTTTAATTGAAAAAAATCAATATAGATTAGTTATAAATCCATTTCTAATGATTTTGTTAATATTCTTAGAAAGAAAAAAATGTAGATTTTAATTTTAATTCAAAAATGGTCATGAATTTACAGTCAATAGTTAATGGTTCTGGTTTGTACTGGATTCTATATTTTGTGACTGAAAATCTATATAGTTTTTTTTCGGAGTTGAAAAAAAAAGAGAAAATTAGAATCTAGTTTCTATCGTTTTGGCGGCATGGCCGAGTGGTAAGGCGGGGGACTGCAAATCCTTTTTCCCCAGTTCAAATCCGGGTGCCGCCTCAATAACAGACTTGAAATACCCTATTATAACAAACGTAGGAAAAGACTCTTGATACTCTCTTTTCGTGATTCTAAGCCCCTGGCTCTCGAGGTTCTATTCTCTAACCTAAAGTTTTGCCTATCAGATTCAAGGAAAACTAAAAGTAGTGGAGAGAAATCCGTAAATCTTTACTTGGCACTACTAAATGAGTTCCCCTTACTGAGTCTTCAATTAGATTGGATAGCCAGAGAGGGAATTCAATTAATAGTTTTGGAAAGGACCTAAGATACTTTGGATACAGACTCATGAAAGTCTTGGAATGCTCAGACATTCAATCAAGATTAGATGAAGAATTGCCTTTCATTTTACTTCCAAAAAGAAAAAATGATAAAAGAAAGAAAAAGTCTTATTCTTTCTACATGTGAGTCAGATTCCTTGGATACTTCGAAAAGTGTCCGTTTGCTTGTGTTACATCTTGTCGATTCTACTAGAAATTCTATAATAAGAATAACTCATTATAAGATAAGTGGATTTTTTGGAGTAGTTCATCAATGGTGACCAAATACCTCTCCCTTTTTTTGACTCTGCACCAGTGATTTCACTATTATTAGTGAACAATAATGGAATAGTTTCTTCATATTCATAGAAATAGGGGACAGAATTCACATGGATATAGTAAGTCTCGCATGGGCTGCTTTAATGGTAGTTTTTACATTTTCCCTCTCTCTCGTAGTGTGGGGAAGAAGTGGACTCTAGAAGTACTCCTAATTGCGGTAATAATCAAACTCTATCAACCTGTATCAATTGTTTTAGTTTTCTAGACCGTTCGGCAATTTTTTTTAAGATTTTTTTTTAGAAATTGGATTTATGTTTTGTTTTATTGACTCATTTTCTATTTTTATATCAGGGTTTACACGGTTAACCATTCATGGGGTAACCCCCTTTCGAAATCTGAAGAAATTTCCATCGAATTGGGATTATCTGTATTAAATGGATCAAACAAACAAATGAAATTGAGAAAGTATGTACATACATTTCATATTCTATATAATTGTTTTATATTGACGTTTATAAAGAAAAAGAGAGATATAGGTGGATTCCTTTATATTAAGATATTTCACTTGTATCTTTATACATTACAATAACCATAATGGCTAGTATGGTAGAAAGATATTTCTTTCTACCATACTAGCGGGCCCCTTAGGATACTACTACTGAGTCTAATGCATTCCTTTCATTTAAGACGCGAAATTGAAATCCTTTTTTTTCATTGATAGTAAAATTGTATTCAAATTAATCATTTTGACTAACTGTTTTTACGTAAATTATAAGCAAAAAAGCAGTAGGAACGAGAATGAAGAGTGCAGTAGCAATAAATGCAAGAATATTGACTTCCATAATTTAATTGTTTATTATTATTTTTTTTTTTTTTAATATCTCGGGATTTAATCCCATAGAGATGAGAAATCTTTCGCTTGTAAACTCACTCAGATGAATTAGATTTCGATGATATCGAATGAAAGAAATATCATGAATAACAATATCGGAGCTATAAAATCGATTCATCGTCAAGAGTTTAATAGTATAACATAGGAAGATCTTTTATCCACACCGAATACATAATGAGATTCCTGATCCAATCAAAAAATATTTCTTTATGATTCTTTTTACCCGCTTTCTTTTCTACAACCCAGTACTTTACTTTCCTTGTACAATCATCTGATGAAGTATGATAAAAAAACCTTTTCTACTTCGATTGTTTACAAAAATAGTTTCTAAAGAACCTTAACCTTAAATAAACAATAGAAATCAAATAGAGAAAACAAGTACGAAGTTCAATTTGAAATTTAAAAAAATTTTTAAGGATCTATCATCTTTTTGGAAAACAAAGAAAGGGGAACGTGACAAAGACGAGTCCCAGTAAAAAAACGAAAATATTCCAAAAAATTAATTATTTAAATTTTCTTACGAGTTTTTTCTTCGACATCGACTCTAATCTTTAAAAAGAGCATATTCATTAGGGAAGACTCATTTTATCTTTATTTTTGAAATATCCTCTTTCCTTGGTTGGATTCGAACTATTTTAAATTCCTTGACTTCATAGAAAGAAAAGTATATATATAGGTACTCTTGGCAAATGTATTATACGCTATCCTATTCCATTTTCCTACACGAATAATGGGAGATCAGTTGACAAAAAGTGGAAACCCCGTACAGTATCTCTTTCTTCAAGTGTTGAATGCTCTCAATAATTCTAATTAATTTACATATGTCTCTCTACCATCAATTGGTGCTAGTTAAAATAATGGAAATACCCCTTTCTTTTGCTTGATGAAAAACGAAAAATAAAACAAAAAGAGAAATGAAACCATTTTGATTCCCTTGCCCAGAATCAAAAAGGGGAGTTGATGTCTTTTTTTTTTTATTGAATCCGCCGGGACTGACGGGGCTCGAACCCGCAGCTTCCGCCTTGACAGGGCGGTGCTCTGACCAATTGAACTACAATCCCATGGAAATCAAGTGGGTAGCTTACATATTCCTTCTTATGATTTCATTTTAATCATTTCAATTTTAAATTCCAATTATTGTTTTGTAACAAAGAAAGTCACAAGTGATATATTGATATCTATATGGATATCACTTTAGTGAGAGCAAGACGGATTACTGGTAATCCTTGCATTATTATCAAATCGATTGATAATCTATTTTTTTTTTAAGAGATTATTTTCTCGACTCTGTTCATTAAAGTTTATATTTAAAGGATCCATATCGGGATCCTTAGCAAGATCAAGATCGGAATTTTTTATGGAAACAAAAAAGTAACTAGACACAAGAAATAAAGAAAAAAGTAAAGTCGAAATATACCCCGAAATTTGACTTTTTTTCTTACCCTTCTCTGTCATTTATGCAAAACTAAAAGGGTTATGTAGACAGCGAATTATTGGGCCGAGCTGGATTTGAACCAGCGTAGACATATTGCCAACGAATTTACAGTCCGTCCCCATTAACCGCTCGGGCATCGACCCAGGAAGAATCTATTCTAACTTTATGGATAATCCATGATCACCTTCCTTTCGTAGTACCCTACCCCCAGGGGAAGTCGAATCCCCGCTGCCTCCTTGAAAGAGAGATGTCCTGAACCACTAGACGATGGGGGCATACTTGCTCAACCGCCATCATACTATGATCATAGTATGATCAGTTTTGTAAAATTGTCAATATAATCAAATGGTATGACTAGCTTATAAGGTTTTTTCATTTTTCTATCGAATTCTATATCATTTTTTGATTTTACATTTGTATTCATATTCTAATCACAATTCTATAAAAAAATCGATATATTTTCTTGTTATATTTGAAGTGGAAATATTAAATAAAAAAAATCTAAAAATCGTCTAGTACAGAATCTTTTCAAGAAGTGATTGGTCTGACATAAAAAAAGAAGGTTAAGTTTCGTTTTTTTTTTTACTTTCCTTCATAGATTGACTCATCTCATTGTTAAGAAATAGTAGTATCCCTATCTAATACTAATCCAAGAAAGTCAGACAGAATCCATCTTCTAATTAGGAAAGAAAGGTGGATTGATAAGTTAAGTTATCTAAAATTTGCTTTTTTTTTAGAAAATTATTGTTCAGAGGATAATCCGTATCTCTTCATCACATGTCAAGATAAAATATCTTGGGTCTATGTCAAATTGCTGAGTACATGTATAAATCAAATGAATTTCGTTTTATTTCGATGTGGTAGGCAATTTCAAGTAAAATAATTCATTGCATGGATATTTATCAAATCCAATATTAAAAAAGCAAAAAAAAATACCCCGTTAAATAAATTTGAAGTAAATTCAAATTCTCGTTTCTAGTTCCGAAATGAGCTACTAACCACTATGCGTCTATTGTATATATATTTAATATATATATATATATAGATAGATTTTATTTACCTATCGACTCAGTCAGGAATTAAACCAAGACCGCCCTTTTAACTCAGTGGTAGAGTAACGCCATGGTAAGGCGTAAGTCATCGGTTCAAATCCGATAAGGGGCTTTTACGTTCTTTATTTTCTAATAGTAAAAATTGCATTCGAAAGTGTATAATTTAATTTCGAATTTTTTGAATTTCATTCTAATAATAACTAATAATAAAGTTAGCGAGTAATTTCGAAAATAAAATTGAACATTTTTATATTATAATACAATGAATAATGATAATGATAAGTCGTCTTTTGAATCGCCAAATATATATTCTTTTTTTCCATTTTTCGATAGATTAGAAATCGACAAATCAAAAAGAAAAAGTAAGTGGACCTAACCCATCGAATCATGACTATATCCACTATTCTGATATTCAAATTCGATAGAGATAAAATTGAAACAGTAGATTTTTTTTTATTTCATATTTTTTTATTAGGAAATCCGTCGATATCTCTTATTGAATCTTCTTGTTTCTATATATTTCATAGGAAATATATTGCGTTCCTGTCTAGAGAAAGAAAGTCTTATTCCAAATTAATACCTAAAGATTCAATATCTTTTTTTGATTCGAGAACATAACAAGATCCTAAATTATATTTGTATAAGAATCAAATTGTATTAAAAATAAAAAAATCGAATCATAATCATGGCTTCAGATATCAATCAAATATTTCCATATTGATGCATACGAGATGACAATGTAATGTGATCGAAGGTGTATGTGAGAAAGAAACTCTCATTTACAGTTTCCTATTATTTTATTTAAATATTGAATTGAATATAAATAAGAAATTTTCCCCTTTTTTTACAGATACATAAGGGCATGTACATATAGATATCAAAGAAAATAGAAAAAAATATTCAAAGTTCCCTTTTTGCTTCAACCCGTCAACTAAAAAAAAGGTATAAAAGGAAAATAACAATAGTTGATACTATAGTATTTAATACA